ATACTTATAGGTAATCAATATTTAGAATTTGAACACAAAAGAGATACGTTTGATAAAAAAGCATTCGCAACTAAAATAAAAAATGAAATAAAAAAAATTACTAAAAAAGTACCTCGATGGTCATATAAATTAGTCAAAGAATCGGACCAACAGGAAAGAGAAAGCAACGAAGACATGCTAGCCGATCCCGGTTTTCAGTCAAGAAAGGGTAAAGCTATAGTTATTTTTACTGCTAATCAACAGAATACCAATACTTATAACACGTATCTGAATAATCTTGATATGCCAGACGAAATCTCGATGATGCGTTATGCAGAAGACTCAGATTATCGTCGAGATCTAATTAAAGGCTCCATGCGCGCTCAAAGGCGAAAACTACCAGTTCTGCAACTGATTGAAAGAAATTCCCAACCCCCCTTTTTTTTGGATAGAATAGAAAAAAAAAACTTTTTTTCTTTTGCTATTTTCATTTTCAGACGGATCAAACTCATTTTTTTAAATGGAACGAGGAAAAACACAGAATTCACAATTGCGGATTATATGGAAGAAGAAACACAAGAAAAAAAAAAGAAGGATAAAAAAGAGTGGAAAAAAGAAAAAGAAAGGGCAGGGCTAGAAATAGCCGAAAAGTGGGATAACTTTCAATATGGTCAAATAATACGAAGTTTTCTATTACTAACACAATCATGTCTTAGAAAATATATTAGACTACCGTTATTGATAATAGCTAAAAATATTTGCCAGATATTATTATTTCAAAGTACCGAATGGTACCAAGATTTTAAGGATTGGACTAAAGAAATACATGTTAAATGCACCTATACTGGTGTTCCAGTATCAGAATTTCCAGAAAACTGGTTACAGGAGGGTATGCAGATAAACATTGTATGTCCTTTGCGTCTGAAACTACGACCTAGATCTAAACTGCAATCTCCTTATAGAGATAAAACGAAAAACAAAGGACAAAAAAAAGGAGGGGATATTTGGTTTTTAACAGTTTGGGGACAGGAAAGCAAAGTTCCATTTGGTCATCCCCGAAAACGATCTTCTTCTTTTGAACCTCTTTTTAAAGAACTCGTTAAAGAACTCGTAAAAAAAATTAGAAAATGGAAAAAAAAAAACAATTTAGAACGAAAAGTTTTTAAGGAAAGAACACAATTTTTTTTTTTAAAATTTCCAAAAGAAACAAAAACATGGATTATAAAAAGTGTTTTACTTATAAAAAAAATAATAAAACATAAAAGAACTCGTCAACTTTCAAAAATAAACTCAAATCTATTATTTCGATTCAGCAAAATAGATGAATTGAGTGAAACTAAAAAAGAAAAAGATTTGAATAAAAGAAATCGAATTAGGCATAAATCATCACGTCAAATTAGATCTATGGATTGGACAAAATATTCGATAACAGAAAAAACACCGAAAGATTTACCTAATTTAACTAATAGAACAAGCACAATCCGAAAGGAAATAGATAAATTTACAAACGAAAAGAACGCGGAATTGAAAAGTCCAAAGATAAATAGTAGTTCTAGAAAAAAAAGTACTATAAAATTAGAATCAAAAACGAATATTTCGAAGAGCTTAAAACGAAAAAAAATTCGATTAATCCGTAAATCATATTCTTTTTTTAAACTTGTTATTGAAAGGATATACATAGATATCTTTCTATCTCTCATTAATATTCCCAGAATTAATGCACAACTTTTTTTTGAACCAATACTAAAAATTAGTGATAAATCCATTTTCATTTTTAATAATAAAACAAAGACAGAAAGAATTGACATAACAAAAAAAAACACAATTTATTTTATAAAGTCATTTTTTTATATTAAAAATAAGAATTCAGAAATTTATTGGAAATTGTCTTCCTTATCACAAGCATATGTTTTGTACAAATTATCACAAAACCAAATTCGTAACTTGTACAATTATCTTCAACATAATAGAGGATCACTTTTTCTTAAAAATGAAATAAATTTTTTTTTTGAAACACAGATAAAGTATAAATTAAGAGATAAAAAACTTTTGAATTCTGTAATAACTCAATGGAAAAACTGGTTAAGGTATCATTATGAATATGATTTATGGAAGATTAGATGGTCTAAATTAGTATCACAAAACTGGAGAAATGGGATTAATCAACATTCTATGGATCAAAATAAAGATAAAGATTTAAACAAATGGAATTCATATGAAGAATTTATCCATTACGAAAAAGAAACTGATTATACAGTAGACTCATCAGTAAATCAAAAAGATAAGTTTAGAAAACACTATCTATATGATATATTATCATATAGATATATATATTATGCAGATAAGAAGAATCTGTATACTTTTGTCTCACCATTACAAGTAAACAATAACCAAGAAATTTTGTATAATTTCAACACAAGTAAATTTTTTGATATGTCAGTAGATAGACTTCTCAATAATTATATAGGGAATACGAATATTTTGGATATAGATAAAAAGATAGATAGAAAATATTTTGATTGGAGAATTCTCGATTTTTGTCTTAATTTAGGAATGAATGAAGAAATACGAAAGCCTCCCATATTGAATCTTGAGTGTTGGTTCTTCCCCAACTTTATATTCCTTTTTAATGTATATAAAAGGAAACCATGGGTCATACCAAAAAAATTACTTCTTTTTCATTTTAATGAAAATTTTAGTGAAAATAAAAACCTAACTGAAAAGCCAAAAACAAAAGGGAATCTTTTTATATCATCGAATAAAAAAAAATCTCTTGAATTAGAAACTCAAAATCACAAAGACAAAGAGACCGTAGACCAAGAGAGTGCTGAATTAGTTCTCTCAAATCAAGAAAAAGATGTTGATGGTGACTATACAGGATCAAACATAAAAAAAGATAAAAAAAAGCAATACAAAAAAAATCTGGAAGTAAAATTCAATTTCTTACTAGAAAGATATTTGTTTTTTCAAATGAGACTGGATGATGAGTCTTTCTCTCAAAAAATAATCAATAATATCAAGTTCTATGGTCTCCTGTTTAGACTAAAAAATCCAAGAGAAATTGTTACAACCTATATTCAAAGGGGAGAAATTTTTTTGGATATAATACTAATTCCGAACAATTTCTATTTCCCTATTAGAGAATTGCTGAAAGGGGGGATATTTCGTATCAAAATCGAACCAGCTCGACTATCTGTAAAAAATGATGGAAAATTTTTTATGTATCAAACCCTAAGTATTTTATTGATTTATAAAAGTAAATACCAAAATAATCAAAGATACCCAAACAAAAGATATGGTCTTAAACATATTTTTGATAAATCCATTGCAAGCCATCAAAGAATAACTGGAACTGGAAATAGGGACAAAAAAAATTATGAGTTCCTTATTCTTGAAAATATATTATCGACTAGACGTCGTAGAGAATTGAGAATTCTAATTTGTTTATTTTCAAGAAACAGAAAAAATAGGGATATAAATCCAGTAGGGAACAGCATAAAAAATTGTGGTCAATTTATGATTTTGGATAACAACAAACATTGTGATAAATTAAAAGTCTTTCTTTGGCCCAATTATCGATTAGAAGATTTAGCTTGTATGAATCGGTATTGGTTTGATACTAACAATGGCAGTCGTTTTAGTATGGTAAGGATACATATGTTTAATTAAAAATTTAAAAATGAAAAATTTTACTATGTATACTGTATTCTATTTGGTATATGAGAACGAAAGAAATGGACACATGCGGTGTCTTACATTACATTCTGCTACATTATACTAATCTAATTCAACGAAGTATTATTATTGATCTATAACTGAATCAAAAAATATTCTTTTTTTTTTTTTAGTTGGATTTTTTATATGTTTTATGAGTCCTACCCTTTTGGATCTCAACAACGAATTAAATAAAAAAATAGGTTTGATCATTGATTTTTTTTTAGTTGATAAAATAATAATTCGAGAATAAAATTAATTCTACCAGATTAAAATAGCTGGCATTATTATTACTGATCGGTAAAATTACTATCTTGCAAAAAGGGTGGAGAAAATTTCGTTATTATGGTAAAAAAATCATTCATCTCGGGTATTTCACAAGAACAAAAAGAAGAAAACAGGGGGTCCGTTGAATTTCAAGTAGTTAATTTCACCAATAAGATACGAATACTCACGTCACATTTGGAATTGCACAGAAAAGACTATTTATCTCAGAGAGGTTTGCGTAAAATTCTGGGAAAACGCCAGCGTTTATTGGTCTATTTGTCAAAGAAAAATAGAGCACGTTATAAAGACTTAATTGATCGGTTGGAGATTCGAGAGCCAAAAACTCATTAATTAGAATTGAAAGAACTTGAATTTTTTTATTTTATTTGGTTTTCTTTTATTTGTTAGATATTGAATTTTAATGAAATTCTTTTTGTTTTGAGCAATTCCTGAAAAATAAGGAATCGAGGAAAAACCTATGAATGTACCAGCTAAAAAAAAAGACCTTATGATAGTAAATATGGGTCCTCACCACCCATCAATGCACGGTGTTCTTCGACTCATTATTACTTTAGATGGTGAAGATGTTATTGACTGTGAACCAATATTGGGGTATTTACACAGAGGAATGGAAAAAATTGCAGAAAATCGAACAATTATACAATATTTGCCTTATGTAACACGTTGGGATTATTTGGCTACTATGTTCACAGAAGCAATAACCGTAAATGGACCAGAACAGCTAGGAAATATTCAAGTACCTAAAAGAGCCAGTTATCTCAGAGTAATTATGTTGGAGTTGAGTCGTATAGCTTCTCATTTGTTATGGCTTGGTCCCTTTATGGCGGATATTGGTGCACAAACACCCTTTTTCTATATTTTCAGAGAAAGAGAATTAGTCTATGATCTATTCGAAGCTGCTACCGGTATGAGAATGATGCATAATTATTTTCGTATCGGAGGAGTCGCTGCTGATTTACCTCATGGTTGGATAGATAAATGTTTGGATTTCTGTGATTATTTTTTAACAATAGTTATTGAATATCAAAAACTTATTACGCGAAATCCTATTTTTTTAGAAAGAGTTGAGGGAGTAGGAATTATTAGTGGAGAGGAAGCACTCAATTGGGGCTTATCAGGACCAATGCTACGAGCTTCCGGCATACAATGGGATCTTCGTCAAATTGATCATTACGAGTGTTACGATGAGTTTGATTGGGAAGTACAATGGCAAAAAGAAGGAGATTCATTGTCTCGTTATTTAATACGTATAAGTGAAATGGCGGAATCAATAAAAATTATTCAACAGGCTCTGGAAGGAATTCCGGGGGGGCCTTATGAAAATTTAGAAATACGATGTTTTGATAGAATACGGGACCCCGAGTGGAATGATTTTGAATATCGCTTCATTAGTAAAAAACCTTCTCCCACCTTTGAATTGTCGAAACAAGAACTTTATGTACGAGTAGAAGCCCCAAAGGGGGAGTTGGGAATTTTTTTGATAGGAGATCAAAGTGTTTTTCCTTGGAGATGGAAAATTCGCCCACCTGGTTTTGTCAATTTGCAAATTCTTCCCCAGTTAGTTAAAAGAATGAAATTGGCTGATATTATGACAATACTAGGTAGTATAGATATCATTATGGGAGAAGTTGATCGTTGAAATGATAATTGATACAATAGATGATACAATAGAAGTACAAGATATAAATTTTTTTTCCAGATTGGAAGTTTTAAAAGAGATCTATGGGATTATATGGATACTTATACCTATTTTTACTCTTGTACTGGGAATCACAATAGGGGTACTCGTAATTGTGTGGTTGGAAAGAGAAATATCAGCAGGGATACAACAACGAATTGGCCCTGAATACGCAGGCCCTTTGGGAATTCTACAAGCTCTAGCAGATGGGACAAAACTACTTTTCAAAGAAAACCTCCTTCCATCGAGAGGAGATACTCGATTATTTAGTATGGGCCCATCTCTAGCAGTAATATCAATTCTACTAAGTTATTCAGTAATTCCGTTTGGCTATCATCTTGTTCTAGCTGATCTCAATATTGGTGTTTTTTTATGGATCGCTATTTCAAGTATTGCTCCGATTGGACTTCTTATGTCAGGATATGGATCAAATAATAAATATTCCTTTTTAGGTGGTTTACGAGCTGCTGCTCAATCAATTAGTTATGAAATACCATTAACTCTTTGTGTGTTATCAATATCTCTACGTGTGATTCGTTTAGACATTTTACCTAGATTTCTTTTATTTTTCTAAATATTAAAACAAGAAATGAAATAGATATCTTCATTTTTTTCTTCATGGTGGGGGTTGATAAACTCAATTAAATCAGATAGTTATATGAGTGAAAGAAAACAGCTTAAAAATTTAATTTGCAGTAGAACTATAAAATCTCATTTCTTGTGTACAAGGATGAAGCAGAAACAATATAAGCAGTAGAGACTGTTTACCCCAAGATTAGTGATTAAGCATCATGTCTTGAAGCGGGGTAAAAAAATCAGGAATTCTCCCTATCGTTTGTCTGTATTAACATACGTGTATTACCATAATGGAGATATGGAGTAAAAATAAGTGGATGGTTAGGAACACCAAAATACACAAAGGATTAGTAATAGAGATTATGTAAATTATCCAACGGGACATTTTTGCATAAAAGGAATTCTAATTGGGGCTTTCAGTTGGTAGAAATGATCGAGCAGTACTTCCCATGATTCCGATCCAGAGTATGCTCCTATCCACTGATTAAAGAAATGACTATCAGGAACGAAATAATCCTTTATTTTTTTTTAGTCGCTCGACTTTTTTTGAGAGAAGAATAGGAACAAACAAATAGAAAGAATGCAATGATAAAGTATAGTAAAAAAAATGATTTTTGATTCTTTCTTTATTAGTTTTTATTCTTTCTTTATTAGATAGATCTATACTCTATTTCTAGAGATATAATTCTTGTCTTTGTTATGATGCATAATTCAAGAATTAATGGAATGTCTAATTCTTTTTTTTGTAATCACAAATAAAATAATGGGTTGAAAATTGATAGTACTAAAAGAAGTATTCCATTATAAGGATTAAGTTATTACTCAAAAAAAGAAAATTAGTATTTAGTTAAGGGTGAGATAAATTCAGAAGTATTTTTGTTTTATTATAGCAGACAGAATTCCATCGGCCTAATTCGGGACCTTCTAATTTTATGGATTTTTAATATAAAAACATAATATAATAATAATAAGATAAATAATAACAATTTGGTCCTTATATTTCTTTTTGGCCCTTGAGGAGCCGTATGAGGTGAAAATCTCACGTACGGTTCTGTAATAGCGAGAGTAACAGGAATATTCTTATCGACTAGAATTATCTAACAGTTTGAGTACAGTTGATATAGTTGAGGCGCAGTCAAAATATGGTTTTTGGGGGTGGAATTTATGGCGTCAACCTATAGGGTTTATTGTTTTTCTAATTTCTTCCCTAGCGGAATGTGAAAGATTACCTTTTGATTTACCCGAAGCCGAAGAAGAATTAGTAGCCGGTTATCAAACCGAATATTCCGGTATCAAATTTGGTTTATTTTACATTGCTTCTTATCTAAATCTACTCGTTTCTTCATTTTTTGTAACAGTTCTTTACTTAGGTGGTTGGAATCTATCTATTCCATACATATTTAGTCCTGAACTTTTTGAAAAAGCAGGTGGAGTCTTTGGAACGACAATTGATATCTTTATTACATTAGCTAAAACTTACTTGTTCTTGTTCATTCCTATCACAACAAGATGGACTTTACCTCGGTTGAGGATGGATCAATTATTAAATCTTGGATGGAAATATCTTTTACCGATTTCTCTAGGTAATCTATTATTAACAACCTCTTCCCAACTTCTTTCACTGTAAATATGCTATTCTATATTTAATAGATTTCATTTAGACTTGTCTCAAACAAGAGAAAAAAACAAACATAAAATTATTCCTAAATATTCACGATATGTTCCCTATGGTAACTGGGTTCATGAATTATGGTGAACAAACAATACGAGCTACAAGGTATATAGGTCAAGGGTTTATGATTACCTTATCCCACGCAAATCGTTTCCCTGTAACAATTCAATATCCTTATGACAAATTAATCACATCAGAACGTTTCCGTGGTCGAATCCACTTTGAATTTGATAAATGCATTGCTTGTGAAGTATGTGTTCGTGTATGTCCTATAGATTTACCCGTCGTTGATTGGAAATTGGAAACCGGTATTCGAAAAAAAAGATTGTTTAATTATAGTATTGATTTTGGAATCTGTATATTTTGTGGTAACTGTGTTGAGTATTGTCCAACAAATTGTTTATCAATGACTGAAGAATATGAACTTGCTACTTATGATCGTCATGAATTGAATTATAATCAAATTTCTTTAGGGCGTTTACCAATACCAATAATTGAGGATTACACAATTCGACCAATTTTGAACTTTACTCAAATAAAAAATCGGTAAACTCCTCGATTCAATTAAGAAAAATGCCCACTAAAAAATTGGATCGAAAATCTAAAGCTAAAGGAAAGTCATGATTTTTTTTCTGGGTCAATAATTACAGTCAAATCCCAACTATTGATTGGGGAGAATTAATACCCAATTTGGGTTAAAAACAAAAACATATTCATACCATACATTCTTTATTGAAAAGATATTTTTTTCGAATTAACAAATTTGAATTGACTAAAACTAAAGAAGGAGATTTGTCTAATAAAAGAATTGGGCCGACATAAATAGACATCTATTAAAATAAAATTCAATTTAGGAATGTGTTCTAAAAAATAGGATAACTTTACTTTTTTCCTGGTCCGGTCAATAAGGTCATGAAACATTTCGATTTATTTATTATTTTACATCTAATGGATTTACCGGGACCAATACATGATTTTCTTTTAGTCTTTCTGGGATCGGGTCTTATATTAGGAGGTCTAGGAGTGGTATTACTTAGCAATCCGATTTATTCGGCTTTTTCATTAGGATTGGTTCTTAGTTGTATCTCTTTATTATATACTTTATCAAACTCCCATTTTGTAGCTGCCGCACAACTTCTTATTTACGTGGGAGCTATAAATGTTTTAATTATATTTGCTGTCATGTTTATTAATGGTTCAGGAGGATATTACAAGGATTTGAATCTTTGGACTGTCGGAGATGGGGTTACTTCGATAGTTTGTACAAGTATTTTTGTTTTACTACTTACTACTATTCTAGATACGTCATGGTACGGGATTATTTGGACTACAAGATCAAACCAGATTATAGAACAAGATTTGATAAGTAATAGTCAACAAGTGGGTATTCATTTATCAACCGAATTTTTTCTTCCATTTGAACTCATTTCAATAATTCTTTTAGTTGCTTTGATAGGTGCAATTGCTGTAGCTCGTCAGTAATCAATTTTTATAACTAGTAATTGAAATTACAGTTTGTTCTGTGTTATCTATCTATCACATCTTATTAACCTTCCCGTCTATTTGAAAATTAATTCTTCATATACATATATATAAATATTAAAAAAAGGTTTTTAGTTCGATTCTATTTCTTTATCTTTTTCCGTCGTTTTTCTATTCTAGTAAATTGAATAAATTTTTGTTCATATTGAAATAAATCAAGATTGATAAGGAGTTGGTCAATGATGCTCGAACATGCACTTTTTTTGAGTGCCTATTTATTTTCTATCGGTATCTATGGATTGATCACGAGTAGAAATATGGTTCGAGCCCTTATGTGTCTTGAACTTATACTCAATGCAGTTAATATAAACTTCGTAACGTTTTCTGATTTTTTTGATAGTCGCCAATTAAGAGGAGACATTTTCTCAATTTTTGTTATAGCTATTGCAGCCGCTGAAGTAGCTATTGGCCTAGCAATTGTTTCGTCAATTTTTCGTAATAGAAAATCCACTCGTATTAATCAATCGAATTTGTTGAATAAGTAAATTATTCTTAATCATAAAAATAAAAATAGTTAGAAACTAGAAAAGTTCTATCAAACTGTAAATAAATACTATATCATCAATTCCAATTAGTATGTAAGATATTGAGCATGATCATGTTTACAAAAATCTAAGAAATCAAAGTACCGTGGCCCTCTTTCATTATCCGATCCAGAGCAGAAGTAGATTGATTAGAAATAGAAAAATTCTAAAAATTCGGATAAATTATTGATTCGTCTGGTGTCTAAATAATCAGTTGTTTACTAGATCGAAAATTAATGATGTTCAAAAAATTATAGATCCAATGTCACATTCAGTAAAGATTTATGATACATGTATAGGGTGTACTCAATGTGTCCGAGCTTGCCCCACAGATGTATTAGAAATGATACCTTGGGACGGGTGTAAAGCTAAGCAAATAGCTTCCGCTCCAAGAACAGAGGACTGCGTTGGTTGTAAAAGATGTGAATCTGCTTGTCCAACGGATTTTTTGAGTGTTCGGGTTTATTTATGGCATGAAACAACTCGGAGCATGGGTCTAGCTTATTGATACGGTTCAGAAACATCACGCAACTCCATTTTTTTTTTTTTTTTTTACCGATAAAAGCCCGGGCTCAAACTAACATATGTTAGTTTGAGCCGGGGCTTTTCTGGTCCAAGTGTATCTTGTCTTTACCACGAATTTTATTCCTTGGTTAACAATAATTGTCGTTTTGCCAATATCCGCAGGTTCCTTAATTTTCTTTCTACCTCATAGAGGAAATAAGATAGTAAGGTGGTATACCTTATGTATATGTATTTTGGAACTCCTTCTAACGACTTATGCATTCGGTTATCATTTCCAATTGGACGATTCATTAATACAACTGGCTGAGGAGTATAAATGGATCAATTTTTTTAATTTTTATTGGAGATTAGGAATAGATGGACTTTCTATAGGACCCGTTTTACTGACAGGATTTATCACCACTTTAGCGGCTTTAGCGGGTTGGCCTGTTACTCGAGATTCCCGATTTTTCCATTTCTTGATGTTAGCAATGTACAGTGGTCAAATAGGATTATTTGCTTCTCGCGACCTCTTACTTTTTTTCATTATGTGGGAATTCGAATTAATTCCTGTTTATCTACTTCTATCCATGTGGGGAGGAAAAAAACGTTTATACTCAGCTACAAAGTTTATTTTGTATACTGCAGGGGGTTCCATTTTTCTCTTAATGGGAGTTCTGGGTCTGGGTTTATATGGTTCCAACAACCCAATATTAAATTTTGAAACATTGGCTAATCAATCGTATCCTGTAGTATTGGAAATACTATTGTATATTGTATTTCTTATTGCTTTTGCTGTCAAATCACCGATTCTACCCCTCCATACATGGTTACCAGACACCCATGGAGAAGCACATTACAGTACATGTATGCTTTTAGCTGGAATCTTATTAAAAATGGGAGCGTATGGATTGGTTCGAATCAATATGGAATTATTTCCCCGCGCTCATTCTCTATTTTCTCCGTGGTTGATTATAGTAGGCACAATACAAATAATATATGCAGCTTTAACATCTCTTGGACAACGAAATTTAAAAAAAAGAATAGCCTATTCTTCTGTATCTCATATGGGTTTCATAATTATAGGAATTGGCTCTATAACGGATGCGGGTCTTAATGGAGCCATTTTACAAATAATCTCTCATGGATTTATTGGTGCTGCGCTTTTTTTCTTGGCAGGGACAAGTTATGATCGAATACGTCTTGTTTATCTCGACGAAATGGGAGGAATAGCTATCCCAATGCCAAAAATTTTCACAATGTTCAGTATCTTATCGATGGCTTCCCTTGCCTTACCCGGCATGAGTGGTTTTGTTGCAGAATTGATAGTCTTTTTTGGACTAATCACCAGCCAAAAATTTCTTTTAATGGCAAAAATCGTAATAACTTGCATAATGGCAATTGGAATGATATTAACTCCTATTTATTCATTATCTATGTCACGTCAGATGTTTTATGGATACAAGCTATTTAATAATGTTCCAAACTCTTATTTTTTTGATTCGGGACCACGAGAATTATTTGTTTCTATTGCACTATTTCTACCCATTCTAGGTATTGGTATTTACCCGGATTTCGTTCTCTCATTATCAGTGGATAAGGTTGAAACTATTCTATCTAATTTTTTTATAGATATAAATAATTTTTGTGAATAAAACAAAAAACCAATTCTCCTATTTGGAAAATGGATCGTTGTTCAATGAAAAAAAAAACTTTTTTCTACTCAACTAATAAAATAAGTGAAAAGTAAAAAAAAATGAACTGTAACTAGATATGTTTAACATTTGTGAGAACCATTTGAATCACTTCACTACTTGATTCAAATAGTTCTCGCCGGCTTACACTTATTTTTCTTATATATACGCGACTTTTGTTATCTTTTCATCAGTATTTTTGTTCAATTTAAGTGGATGTTAATATAAATGAACCATAACTGTGTAGCCCTATTCCTAATAGATTTACCCCAAAATAACATATCCAAATTATAAGAAAGCCAATAGAAGCTATAATTGCAGAATTTGTGCCTTTTAAATTTGGATTTGTTCGAGTATGTAAATAAATCGCGAATATAGTCCAAGTAATAAATGCCCAGGTTTCTTTAGGGTCCCAACTCCAATATGATCCCCACGCTTCATTAGCCCATACTGCGCCCGAAACAATCCCTATGGTTAAAAAAATAAACCCTAGACTAATAACACGATAACTCCAATGATCCAATTGTTGAATCAATTGGGACTTGTAATAATTACTGAAAGAAAATAAATAAGTATTTTGAAAAAAAGTACTTTTACCACAAAAGGTTATGGCTTTTCGAAATGTAATAACTAAAAGAGCTACTGATAATAATGATCCACATAACAGAGCTGCATAGCCCAATAACATCATACTTACATGCATCATTAACCACTGGGATTGGAGAGCAGGTACTAATATTGTGCATTGACGCATTTGAGTTAAAAGACCTGAAGTGGCAAAGCCCTGAATAAAAATAGCACTTGGAGCGGTTATTACACTTAAGTTATTGTTCTTTTTTTTTTTTTTAAAATATGCAACCAGATGAATAATGGAGAAACTCCACGAAAGGAAGATTAATGATTCATATAAATCACTTAATGGAAAATGTCGTGAATAGATCCAACGAGTGATTAATAATCCTGTTATACATAAAAAGGTGGCTATTAGACCCCTTTTTGACGAATCATATAGTCCTCTAATTTCATCTACTAATATGGTTATCAAATAAATTGTAATTACAATTGAAACAATCGAAAATGAGATATGAGTAAATATATGTTCTAAAATCGAAAATATCATAAAAAAGTTTCCAGAATGGAAATCGGGAATTGAATTAATTAGACAACTTATTGTATCTCTTTTCGAAGATCCCGTGCCGCCACTCGGACTCGAACCGAGATGCTCTAGCACTGCTTCCTAAGAGCAGCGTGTCTACCGATTTCACCATAGCGGCTTGCTTGAAATCATAATAACCTATTCCTATTTGATTTTCTAGGTTGAAGTAGTTAATTCATTGCAATATTTTTTAGGAAACGTAAACGTAAAACTAGACGCTAGACGAATAGAAGTTAGTTATTTGAACGTTACGTTCATAGGTTTTATTATCGTTTCCTTATAATATGATATGATTATTTTTTAGGATGTCAGTTATATTTAAACAAATAAGTTTTCGCATATTTTATGTTTTCTTGGAATGGCATTTTTCTAATTTTTTTAACTAGTTAGGTCGGCCCGCCCCTATTACAGAGATAGAACTTAAAAAAGTTCTTTTTGCTTCATTTTATTTTCTTTTTTATCTTATTTAAAAGTTATAGCTTTCCACCTCTATCATTTTTTTCTTGTGTAGAGATTTTTGCTAGCATTTGTAAACCAATTAACTATTAAATTGCCCATATAATATACCAAAAGGGTATTCTATTTATCGTATACCCTACTAAAAAAATAGGAAAGCAAATAGAGTTAGTTAAAAAGATATTTATTTTGATCAAGTTGTAAGTCCAAATATAAGATCTATCTTGAATCATTCAAAATTAACCTAATCTTTGTATATAAACCTAGTGTTTGTATATAAATACAATATTTACATTTACCTAAATTAAATATAAATAGTCAAGTAAGTAGTCAAACCATTTTTTCCATTGAATTGAAGTGGGAGTATAAGGGCAAATATATAGTAATTCGGAAAAAGAATCCTTCATAAAGTTTACAAAACAAGTTAAAAAAAATTCAACGACTCCCTAAAGTAAAGAGCTTACTTATATATGTCTTTTATAGAACCCTAGAAAATAGAACTCTAGAAAACAAAAATGTTTATTGTTTATTATTGTGATAAATGTGTTGATGGGGATTCTTATTTTCCCCATCCTCAAAATGATAAAACATACTAAAAATAAATATAAGTCAAATATTTCTAGAATTTAGTATACAGAAAAGTTCTTTTTTTCATACCATATATAATACAAAAGAGTGACAAGAGGTACTTTTCTTATTGTTCAATTCAAACTAGTAGCGAAAGAAAATAATGTAATTTAAATTTTTATTTAAATTATTATTTATTATTAGTTTCATTTTTATTTTAATTCAAATTTAATTATAATAATATAAGAAATTAATAATTAAATATAAAAATATAAAAAATTAATATATTAAATAAATAAACCAAATTAACCCATTTTGTAGAAAGTCTGATTGAGATTATTCCAACCTTTGGTTATTTATTTGTCGGCACAAAAAAACTTTTTGAATTGCCGGTAAAAAGAGATTTCGCTAATGACAAAGCTTTTAAAGCTGCCCCAAATCCCTTCCTTTTCCAAAAAGTTTTACGAATACGCTTTTTTGATATAGAAGTACGTTTTTTTGGAACTGCCATTTTAAAATTAAGAGCATTCTCATTGCTATAGTTGGATGTGAAAGACATCTATTGTTCAAAACGAATCCTTTTTTACTCCTCATTACTACTATAATCTTATAATCTATTTATTAAATCTTTAGTTATTCTATAGATGATACTTTAAATAAAAAAATCATAGATATGTGCAAATTGGAAATTAACTAAAATATTACTACGAACAAAAAAATATGAAATCACATAACAAAAATTTTCTATTGGATATAATATAGGTATAGTACAAAGGTATAGTACAAAAGATAAATTTTTTTAATTGGTATTTTTCTATCTTCACTTCATGTTGAAATCTATAACTCCATTTATCCAGAGGATTTGTAGAGGATTTATTGCAGTACCATAAGTTGATAATGACAAAAATAGATAGAAAAAAACTTACATTTTTTTTCTATCTATTTTTGTCATCTTATATTTTATTTCTACATAAAATAATAAAAAATTACATCGAAAAATTGAAGAAACCAAACCTTGCCTAATTCTAATTAAACTAAAAAAAAAAGTAAAGTTTTTTTATATTATAGTTTTATAGATAGTTTTATAGATAGTTTTATAGAAAGTGCGTAAGTTTTAAGAAAGAGTATAAATACCTAATTTTAGAATTTAAATTAAATTTAGAATAGAATGGGACTAGACTAGTAGTTAATTTGGGATCAAGGGGTACATGAATTGATAAAAGCGGTTTTAGTAACTCCCCCTTTTATTCTTTTCCACATAAAGGAAAGTAACATATGGATGGTGTTTTCTATAAACATAAATTTCTATTATGGAAATTGAAAATAATCAATCCTCAATAGGTTTCACTTTCAAAATGAATTAGTTAATGATTATAAAAAAAGAAATTAATAAATTAATATAATAAATAGTTCTTAGGGGTTCAGTTATTAACTTTAGTAGATTCTTTGATTCATATTAGAATGAAGTGATGATTTTTGTTCCATTTTGTTTTTTTGCTCGATGATTAAAAATTTTAATTTTCTATTATGATTATGTAAACTTTTTCATTTATTTGAATATTTAAATTAGTAATGAAAGACTTCCAATTAGAATTAGTAAGAATAGAAAATTCTATATTAGTTCTTGCTTATCTTGTTTAGTGATTCTTATTGAAAGATAAAAGCTCGGATGAATTGGAAACAATTTTTTAGAATAAAAAGATTTTCTTTTTTTATGGAACATACATATCAATATGGATGGATCATACCTTTCGTACCACTTCCCGTTCCTATTTTAATAGGAATAGGTTTACTTTTTTTTCCAACGGCAACAAAGAGTCTTCGTCGTATGTGGTCGTTTTCCAGTGTTTTATTATTAAGTATAGTTATGATTTTTTCGGTCAATCTGGCTATTCAACAAATAAATAACAGTTCGACCTCTCAATGTGTATGGTCTTGGATCATCAATAATGATTTTGTTTTAGAGTTTGGTCACTTGATCGATCCACTTTCTTCTATTATGTCAATTTTAATTACTACCGTTGGAATTATGGTTCTTATTTATAGTGACAATTATATGTCTCACGACCAAGGGTATTTGAGATTTTTTGCTTATATGAGTTTTTTCAATGTTTCCATGTTGGGATTAGTTACTAGCTCTAATTTGATCCAAATTTATATTTTTTGGGAGTTAGTTGGAATGTGCTCGTATCTATTAATAGGTTTTTGGTTCACACGACCTATTGCGGCAAATGCTTGTCAAAAAGCATTTGTAACTAATCGTGTAGGGGATTTTGGTTTATTATTAGGAATTTTGGGTTTTTATTGGATAACAGGTAGTTTTGAATTTCGGGATTTGTTCGAAATAGTCAAAAACTTGATTTCTAACAATCAGGTAAATATTTTCTTTTGTACTTTGTGCGCCTTACTATTATTTGCTGGTGCGGTTGCTAAATCTGCCCAGTTCCCCCTTCATGTATGGTTACCTGATGCTATGGAAGGACCCACTCCTATTTCGGCTCTTATTCATGCTGCTACTATGGTAGCAGCGGGAATTTTTCTGGTAGCCCGACTTCTTCCTCTTTTTATAGTCATACCATATATAATGAATCTAATATCTTTCATAAGTATAATAACAGTACTATTAGGAGCTACTTTAGCTCTTGCTCAAAAAGATATTAAGAGAAGTTTAGCCTATTCGACAATGTCTCAATTGGGTTATATCATGTTAGCTCTAGGTATGGGGTCTTATCGCATTTCTTTATTTCATTTGATTACTCATGCTTATTCGAAAGCCTTGTTGTTTTTAGGATCTGGATCCATTATTCATTCAATGGAAACTGTTGTTGGATATTCTCCAAATAAAAGTCAAAATATGATTCTGATGGGTGGTTTAACAAAACACGTACCAATTACAAAACTTTCTTTTTTATTAGGTACACTTTCTCTTTGTGGTATTCCACCCCTTGCTTGTTTTTGGTCCAAAGATGAAATTATTAATGATAGTTGGTTGTATTCGCCTATTTTCGCAATAATAGCTTGGTCCACATCCGGATTAACTGCATTTTATATGTTTCGGGTCTATTTACTTACTTTTGAGGGACATTTAAACATTCATTTTCAAAATTACAGTGGCAAAATGAATAGCTCGGTCTTTTCAATATCTCTGTG